GCTAGCGTAGCTTAATACAAAGCATGGCACTGAAGATGCCAAGATGGGTCCTAAAAAACTCCGCATGCACAAAGGCATGGTCCCGACCTTACTATCAGCTATAGCCCAACTTACACATGCAAGTCTCCGCACCCCAGTGAGTATGCCCTTAATCCCCCCACCCGGGGACGAGGAGCGGGCATCAGGCACAATCACCAGCCCAAGACGCCTAGCCAAGCCACACCCCCAAGGGAATTCAGCAGTGATAAACATTAAGCCATGAGTGAAAACTTGACTTAGTTAGTGTTAACAGGGCCGGTAAAACTCGTGCCAGCCACCGCGGTTAGACGAGAGGCCCTAGTTGATATTACAACGGCGTAAAGGGTGGTTAAGGATAAACAAGTTTTATTTTTTAAAGCCAAATGGCCCCTTGGCCGTTATACGCTTCTGGGCGTCCGAGACCCTACATACGAAAGTAGCTTTAACAAACCTACCTGACCCCACGAAAGCTGAGAAACAAACTGGGATTAGATACCCCACTATGCTCAGCCGTAAACCAAGACATCCGCCTACAATTAGATGTCCGCCAGGGTACTACGAGCAACAGCTTAAAACCCAAAGGACCTGACGGTGTCTCAGACCCCCCTAGAGGAGCCTGTTCTAGAACCGATAACCCTCGTTCAACCTCACCACTCCTAGCCACCCCAGCCTATATACCGCCGTCGTCAGCTTACCCTGTGAAGGAGTAAAAGTAAGCAAAATGGGCACAACCCAGAACGTCAGGTCGAGGTGTAGCGCATGAAGTGGGAAGAAATGGGCTACATTTTCTATCACAGAACATTACGAACACGCACCATGAAAACAGTGCTTGAAGGAGGATTTAGTAGTAAAAAGGAATCAGAGTGTCCCTTTGAACCCGGCTCTGAGACGCGTACACACCGCCCGTCACCCTCCCCGTCATAAACACACCAAAAATACCTAATACAACAACAATAACAAGGGGAGGCAAGTCGTAACATGGTAAGTGTACCGGAAGGTGCACTTGGATCAAACCCAGGACGTGGCCGAGTCAGTCAAGCATCTCACTTACACCGAGAAGACACCCATGCAAATTGGGTCGTCCTGAGCCAAACAGCTAGCTTAACCCACCTAATAATTGAACAATATAAATAAACAAAGTAAACCTAACACCAAAACCTAAACCATTCTTTTACCTTAGTATGGGAGACAGAAAAGGTCCCACCAAAGCAATAGAAAAAGTACCGCAAGGGAAAGCTGAAAGAGAAATGAAACAACCCATATAAGCATAAAAAAGCAAAGATTAAATCCTGTACCTTTTGCATCATGATTTAGCCAGTACACCCAAGCAAAGAGACCTTTAGTTTGAAACCCCGAAACCAGGTGAGCTACCCCGAGACAGCCTATTAAGGGCCAACCCGTCTCTGTGGCAAAAGAGTGGGAAGAACTCCGGGTAGAAGTGACAGACCTACCGAACCTGGTGATAGCTGGTTGCCTAGGAAATGAATAGAAGTTCAGCCTCATGCCCCCCCAAATCAACAACACAAACAAGACACTGAGAGAGATATGAGAGTTAGTTAAAGGGGGTACAGCCCCTTTAACAAAGGACACAACCTTTCCAGGAGGATAAAGATCATAATATAAAAAACACGCCGTTTTAGTGGGCCTAAAAGCAGCCACCTAAACAGAAAGCGTTAAAGCTCAAACGGAAAGAAGTTTATTATCCCGATAAAAAATCTTACTCCCCTAACCACTACTAGGCCAACCCATGCCCACATGGAAGAGACCATGCTAAAATGAGTAACAAGAAGGCCTGCCCTTCTCCCGGCACAAGTGTAAGCCAAACCGGACCAACCATTGGCAACTAACGAACTCAACCCCAGAGAGCAATGCGGACTACAAAAAAACCAAGAAAAATCCACAACCTATCCATCGTTACCCCCACACTGGAGTGCCATTAAGGGAAAGACTAAAAGAAGAGGAAGGAACTCGGCAAACACAAGCCTCGCCTGTTTACCAAAAACATCGCCTCCTGCAACACAACCAAGTATAGGAGGTCCAGCCTGCCCAGTGACTATAAGTTTAACGGCCGCGGTATCCTGACCGTGCAAAGGTAGCGCAATCACTTGTCTTTTAAATAGAGACCTGTATGAATGGCCAAACGAGGGCTTAACTGTCTCCCCCTTCAAGTCAGTGAAATTGATCTGCCCGTGCAGAAGCGGGTATACTAATACAAGACGAGAAGACCCTTTGGAGCTTAAGGTATAAAACTCAGTCCACGTCAAGCAACTTAATAAAAAACAAAAACTTTGTGGAACATGATATTTTACCTTCGGTTGGGGCGACCACGGAGGAAAAAAAAGCCTCCAAGTGGATTGGAAAAATCCTCCTAAATCTAAGAGAGACATCTCTAAGCCACAGAACATCTGACCAAACATGATCCGGCAACAAAGCCGATCAACGAACCAAGTTACCCTAGGGATAACAGCGCAATCCTCTCCCAGAGTCCATATCGACGAGAGGGTTTACGACCTCGATGTTGGATCAGGACATCCTAATGGTGCAGCCGCTATTAAGGGTTCGTTTGTTCAACGATTAAAGTCCTACGTGATCTGAGTTCAGACCGGAGCAATCCAGGTCAGTTTCTATCTGTAACGCTACTTTTCCTAGTACGAAAGGATCGGAAAAGAGGGGCCCATACCTCAAGCACGCCCCACCCCTAATTTATGCAAACAAATAAATAAAATAAAGGGAGGGCCAAACCCCAACCAGCCAAAATAAGGACATACTGGGGTGGCAGAGCATGGTAAATTGCGAAAGGCCTAAGCCCTTTACACCAGAGGTTCAAATCCTCTTCCCAGTTATGCTAAACATCCTGATTACCCACTTAATTAACCCTTTAGCCTACATCGTACCAGTACTCCTAGCGGTAGTTTTCTTAACACTAGTCGAACGAAAAGTACTAGGATATATGCAACTGCGAAAAGGACCAAACGTGGTAGGACCCCACGGACTTCTACAACCCATTATTGATGGGGTAAAGCTCTTCATTAAAGAACCCGTCCGCCCATCCACATCATCCCCATTCCTATTTTTAGCCGCCCCCATGCTCGCACTAACTCTGGCCATAATCCTATGAGCACCAATCCCTATACCCCACCCAATAATTGACCTCAACTTAGGAATCCTATTTATCCTGGCCCTGTCAAGCCTCACAGTCTACTCAATCCTTGGATCAGGCTGAGCATCAAATTCAAAATACGCATTAATTGGTGCCCTACGGGCTGTGGCCCAAACAATTTCCTATGAAGTAAGCTTAGGACTAATTCTCCTCTCCGTGATCATCTTCTCAGGAGGGTACACCCTACAAACATTTAATATCACTCAAGAAAGCATTTGACTACTCATTCCTGCCTGACCCCTAGCCGCAATATGATATATCTCAACACTAGCCGAAACCAACCGAGCACCCTTCGACCTAACAGAAGGAGAATCAGAACTAGTATCCGGCTTCAACGTAGAATATGCAGGAGGACCATTTGCACTCTTCTTCCTAGCCGAATATGCTAACATCCTTCTAATAAACACCCTCTCAGCCGTACTGTTCCTAGGAGCCTCACACATCCCCAACATCCCTGAACTCACAACAATTAATCTCATAACTAAAGCTGCCCTATTATCCGCCGTATTCCTATGAGTACGAGCCTCCTACCCACGATTTCGATATGATCAACTAATACACCTAGTATGAAAAAACTTCCTTCCTCTCACACTCGCCTTTGTGCTATGACACGCCGCCCTGCCAATCGCCCTAGCAGGACTCCCCCCACAACTATAACAAAGGAACTGTGCCTGAACATCTAAGGACCACTTTGATAGAGTGAATTACAGGGGTTAAAATCCCCTCAGTTCCTAGAAAGAAGGGAATTGAACCCATACTCAAGAGATCAAAACTCTTGGTGCTTCCTTTACACCACTTTCTATGCGGCGTGGTCAGCTAATAAAGCTTTCGGGCCCATACCCCGAGCATGACGGTTAAAGTCCCTCCTCCGCCAATGAACCCATACGTACTTGCAATCCTACTATCCAGCCTAGGACTAGGAACTACCCTAACCTTTGCCAGCTCTCACTGACTCCTAGCCTGAATAGGCCTAGAAATTAATACGCTAGCAATTGCCCCACTAATAGCACAACACCATCACCCCCGTGCAGTCGAAGCAACCACAAAATACTTCTTAACCCAAGCCACCGCAGCAGCAATGATCCTATTTGCAAGCACAACAAACGCATGAATAACAGGAGAATGAGACATCAACAACCTATCAAACCCCCTCGCCAGCACAATATTTATAGCCGCCCTAGCACTTAAAATTGGACTTGCACCTATACATTTCTGAATACCAGAAGTTCTACAAGGACTAGACCTGCTAACAGGCCTAGTCTTGTCCACATGACAAAAACTCGCCCCATTTGCATTAATTATTCAAACGGCACAAGATATTGACCCGCTACTACTGACACTACTAGGGATTACATCCACACTAATCGGAGGATGAGGAGGACTAAACCAAACTCAACTACGAAAAATCCTAGCCTATTCCTCAATCGCCCACATAGGGTGAATAATTATCGTAATCCAATACGCCCCCCAACTTACTATACTTGCACTAGGAACATACATTATCATAACCTCCGCGACATTCCTGACCCTAAAAATATCTATAACAACCAAAATTAATACACTCGCAACAACCTGATCAAAAAACCCCATACTTGCATCAACAACTGCCCTAGTCCTACTATCATTAGGTGGCCTCCCTCCACTTACAGGATTCATACCAAAATGAATAATTCTGCAAGAACTAACAAAACAAGACCTACCCATCATCGCCACAACAATAGCCCTCGCCGCACTAATCAGCCTATACTTCTACCTACGACTATGCTACGCAATAACTCTGACTGTCTCCCCCAACACAACCAACGCAACCACCCCCTGACGAACCCAAACAACCCAAACCCCCTTACCACCTGCCCTATTCATCACAGCTACCCTGGGGCTATTACCAATAACCCCCACCATCCTAATACTAACCACCTAGGGACTTAGGATAATATTAGACCAAAAGCCTTCAAAGCTCTAAGTAGAAGTGAAAATCTTCTAGTCCCTGTCTAAGACCTACAAGAGATTAACTTACATCTCCTGATTGCAAATCAGACGCTTTAATTAAGCTAAGGCCCTACTAGATGGGAAGGCCTCGATCCTACAAACTCTTAGTTAACAGCTAAGCGCCCAAGCCAGCGAGCATCCATCTACTTTTCCCGCCGCCTGGCCAGCAAGGCGGGAAAAGCCCCGGCAGAGTATTAATCTACGTCTTCGAATTTGCAATTCGATGTGGTCTTCACCACGGGGCTGATAGGAAGAGGACTTAAACCTCTATCTTCGGGGCTACAACCCACCGCCTAAGCACTCGGCCACCCTACCTGTGGCAATCACACGCTGATTCTTCTCTACCAACCACAAAGACATTGGTACCCTTTATCTCGTATTTGGTGCCTGAGCCGGAATAGTGGGAACTGCCCTAAGCCTTTTAATTCGGGCCGAGCTAAGTCAACCCGGGTCACTTCTAGGTGATGATCAAATCTATAATGTTATCGTAACCGCCCACGCCTTTGTTATAATTTTCTTTATAGTAATACCTATCCTCATTGGAGGGTTCGGAAATTGACTCGTACCGCTAATAATTGGGGCCCCCGACATAGCATTCCCACGAATAAATAATATAAGTTTCTGACTACTACCCCCATCATTCCTGCTACTACTAGCCTCTTCTGGTGTTGAGGCGGGAGCCGGAACAGGGTGAACAGTTTACCCGCCCCTTGCAGGAAACCTAGCTCACGCAGGGGCATCAGTAGACCTAACAATCTTCTCACTCCACTTAGCGGGTGTTTCATCTATCCTGGGAGCAATCAACTTCATCACCACAATTATTAACATGAAGCCCCCAGCAATCTCCCAGTACCAAACACCCCTATTCGTCTGATCCGTACTCGTAACTGCCGTTCTCCTTCTCCTGTCACTTCCCGTCTTAGCTGCTGGAATCACAATACTCCTGACAGATCGGAACCTCAACACCACATTCTTTGACCCAGCAGGTGGGGGAGACCCAATCCTTTACCAACACTTATTCTGGTTCTTCGGCCACCCAGAAGTTTACATCCTTATCCTCCCAGGATTTGGGATTATTTCACATGTCGTAGCCTATTATTCCGGTAAAAAAGAACCATTTGGCTACATAGGAATGGTTTGGGCCATAATGGCCATCGGCCTTCTAGGATTTATCGTATGAGCCCATCACATATTTACCGTCGGAATAGACGTAGACACTCGCGCGTATTTTACATCTGCAACAATAATCATCGCAATCCCAACAGGTGTAAAAGTATTTAGCTGACTGGCCACGCTTCACGGAGGGTCAATCAAATGAGAAACACCTATACTGTGAGCCCTGGGGTTCATTTTTCTATTTACAGTAGGCGGACTCACAGGAATCGTCCTGTCTAACTCATCACTTGATATTGTCCTTCACGACACCTATTATGTAGTCGCACATTTCCACTACGTACTATCTATAGGTGCTGTATTTGCTATTATAGCAGCCTTTGTACACTGATTCCCCCTACTAACTGGCTACACCCTCCACAGCGCCTGAACAAAAATTCACTTCGCAGTCATATTTATTGGAGTTAACCTTACATTTTTCCCACAACACTTCCTAGGCCTAGCAGGCATGCCACGACGATACTCCGACTACCCAGATGCCTATGCCCTGTGAAATACAATTTCATCTATTGGTTCACTAATCTCATTGGTAGCGGTAATTATGTTCTTATTTATCCTATGAGAAGCCTTTACCGCTAAACGAGAAGTACTATCTGTAGAACTGACTACGACAAACGTAGAATGACTCCACGGGTGCCCCCCTCCCTACCACACATACGAAGAACCAGCATTTGTTCAAGTTCAATCAAACTAACGAGAAAGGGAGGAATTGAACCCCCATATGCTGGTTTCAAGCCAGCCACATAACCACTCTGTCACTTCCTTTTAAAAACATTAGTAAAATGTAGATTACACCACCTTGTCAAGGTGAAATTGTGGGTTAAATCCCCGCATGTTTTATAAGCCTCGAGCTTAATGGCACATCCAACACAACTAGGATTCCAAGACGCAGCATCACCAGTCATAGAAGAGCTTCTTCACTTCCACGATCACGCACTAATAATTGTATTCCTAATTAGCGCCCTAGTACTATATATTATTATTGCAATAGTATCCACCAAACTCACTAATAAGTTTATTTTAGACTCCCAAGAAATCGAAATCGTATGAACTATTTTACCCGCCGTAATTTTAGTAATAATTGCTTTACCCTCCCTACGCATTCTTTACCTTATAGACGAAATCAACGACCCCCACCTAACAATTAAAGCAATAGGACATCAATGATACTGAAGCTACGAATACACTGACTATGAAAACCTAAACTTCGACGCCTATATAGTACCAACCCAAGACCTTGCCCCAGGACAATTCCGACTTCTAGAAACAGACCACCGAATAGTTATCCCAGTAGAATCCCCAATCCGAATTCTGGTGCCTGCCGAAGACGTGTTACACTCTTGAGCTGTTCCATCTATGGGTGTAAAAATAGATGCCGTCCCAGGACGACTTAACCAAACTGCTCTCCTCGCCTCACGCCCAGGGGTGTACTATGGACAATGCTCAGAAATTTGCGGGGCCAACCACAGCTTTATACCAATTGTAATTGAAACAGTACCCCTACCACACTTCGAAACTTGGTCCGCACACCAACTAGACTTCGCCTCGCTAAGAAGCTAAATATTGGACAAAGCATTGGCCTTTTAAGCCAAAGATTGGTGACTCCAGACCACCCTTAGTGAAATGCCACAATTAAACCCCGGCCCTTGATTCATAATCTTAGTATTCTCTTGACTAATTTTCTTAACCATTATTCCAACCAAAATCTTAAGCCACACCACACCAAATGAACCAACCCCAGTAAGTGCTGAAAAACACAAGACTGAATACTGAGACTGACCATGATAGTAAGTTTTTTCGACCAATTCGCAAGCCCATCCTACCTAGGAATCCCACTAATTGCCATCGCAATCGCCCTGCCCTGAATACTCTACCCGACCCCATCATCTCGATGAATTAACAACCGACTTATTACAGCCCAAGAATGATTTATTAACCGCTCCACAAACCAATTAATGATACCACTAAGCATAGAAGGACATAAATGAGCACTACTACTAACTTCGCTAATAATCTTCTTAATTACAATCAACATGCTAGGCCTACTACCCTACACCTTCACCCCCACAACACAACTATCACTCAACATGGGATTCGCTGTACCACTTTGACTTGCTACAGTGATCATCGGAATACGAAACCAACCAACAGTCGCACTAGGACACCTGCTCCCAGAAGGAACACCCATCCCACTGATTCCAGTACTAATTATCATCGAAACAATTAGTCTATTTATTCGACCACTAGCCCTAGGAGTTCGACTTACAGCCAACCTAACTGCAGGTCACCTACTAATCCAACTTATTGCCACCGCCGTATTTGTCCTTCTACCAATTATGCCAACAGTAGCAATCCTAACTGCCGCCGTACTCTTCCTACTCACACTACTAGAAGTTGCAGTTGCAATGATCCAAGCCTACGTATTTGTTCTTCTTCTAAGCCTATATCTACAAGAAAACACTTAATGGCCCACCAAGCACATGCCTACCATATAGTTGACCCAAGCCCATGACCACTGACCGGGGCTATTGCTGCCCTACTAATAACATCAGGCCTAGCAATCTGATTCCACTTCCACTCAACAACACTAATAACCTTAGGAATAATTCTTCTCCTTCTTACTATATATCAATGATGACGAGATATTATCCGGGAAGGAACCTTCCAAGGACACCACACACCCCCAGTACAAAAAGGACTGCGATATGGAATAATCCTATTTATTACCTCTGAAGTATTCTTTTTCCTCGGGTTCTTCTGAGCTTTTTACCACTCAAGTCTGGCACCAACACCTGAGCTGGGAGGATGCTGGCCTCCCACAGGAATCATCCCACTAGACCCCTTTGAAGTACCACTCCTTAACACAGCCGTACTATTAGCATCAGGGGTCACAGTAACATGAGCCCACCATAGTATTATGGAAGGGGGACGAAAACAAGCTATCCAATCTCTAACATTAACCATCCTACTAGGACTTTACTTTACCGCACTCCAAGCCATAGAGTACTACGAAGCACCCTTCACAATCGCAGACGGAGTCTACGGCTCAACATTCTTTGTGGCTACAGGATTCCACGGACTACACGTTATTATCGGATCAACTTTTCTAGCAGTATGCCTACTACGCCAAGCCCAATATCACTTCACATCTGAACATCACTTTGGTTTCGAAGCCGCTGCTTGATACTGACACTTCGTCGACGTAGTATGACTATTCCTCTACGTATCTATCTACTGATGAGGCTCATAATCTTCCTAGTATTAAAGTTAGTACAAGTGACTTCCAATCACACAGTCTTGGTTAAACCCCAAGGAAAGATAATGAATCTGATTATAGCCATTTTAATCACAGCAACAACTCTATCCTTAATTCTAGCAACTGTGTCTTTTTGACTACCACAAATAAACCCAGACGCAGAAAAACTTTCACCATATGAGTGCGGATTCGACCCACTAGGATCCGCCCGACTACCATTCTCACTACGCTTCTTCCTAGTAGCAATCCTATTCCTTCTCTTCGACCTGGAAATTGCTCTTCTCCTACCACTACCATGAGGAGATCAACTCCACAACCCAACAGGAACATTCTTCTGAGCTACAACAGTCTTAATTTTATTAACTCTAGGATTAATTTACGAATGAACCCAAGGTGGCTTAGAATGAGCAGAATAGAAGGCTAGTCCAAAACAAGACCTCTGATTTCGGCTCAGAAAATCGTGGTTTAACTCCACGGCCCTCTTATGACACCCACACATTTTAGCTTTAGCTCAGCATTCATTCTAGGACTAATAGGATTAGCATTTCACCGTACCCATCTACTCTCAGCTCTCCTCTGCTTAGAGGGAATGATACTATCCTTATTTATTGCACTAGCCCTATGAGCACTACAATTCGAATCTACGGGGTTCTCAACAGCCCCTATGTTACTCTTAGCTTTCTCTGCTTGTGAAGCAAGCACTGGCCTAGCACTACTAGTTGCCACAGTTCGTACTCACGGAACTAACCGACTACAAAGCCTTAACCTCCTACAATGCTAAAAGTACTAATTCCCACAATTATGCTATTCCCAACAATTTGACTAACTTCCCCTAAATGGCTATGAACAACCACGACCACACACAGCCTCCTAATTGCTCTCACCAGCCTAACATGACTAAAATGAACATCCGAAACCGGATGAACCTCCTCCAACACATATATAGCCACAGACCCACTATCAACCCCCCTCCTAGTACTAACATGCTGACTACTCCCACTCATGATTCTAGCCAGCCAAAACCACATCAGCCCTGAACCGATTAGCCGACAACGCACGTACATCATACTCCTCGCCTCACTACAAACTTTTTTAATCTTAGCATTCAGTGCCACAGAAGTCATTATATTCTATATTATATTTGAAGCTACACTTATCCCAACCCTTATCATCATTACCCGGTGAGGAAACCAAACTGAACGGCTTAATGCAGGAACCTATTTTCTGTTTTATACCCTAGCAGGGTCACTCCCACTTCTAGTAGCCTTACTCCTTCTTCAACAATCCACTGGCACCCTATCCATGCTAGTGCTTCAATATTCACAACCCCTACAACTCAACCCCTGAGGCCACACAATTTGATGAGCTGGCTGCCTAGTCGCATTTTTAGTTAAAATACCCCTATATGGAGTCCACCTCTGACTACCAAAAGCACATGTAGAAGCTCCCGTAGCAGGATCTATAGTACTAGCAGCAGTTCTACTAAAACTCGGCGGGTACGGAATAATGCGCATAATAGTAATACTTGACCCCCTGTCAAAAGAGCTAGCCTACCCCTTCATTATCTTAGCCCTATGAGGCATTATTATAACCGGATCAATCTGCCTCCGACAAACAGACCTAAAATCACTTATTGCCTACTCATCCGTCGGCCACATGGGGCTAGTGGCAGGAGGAATTCTAATTCAAACTCCATGAGGCTTCTCAGGAGCAATCATTCTAATAATTGCCCACGGCCTAGCATCCTCAGCACTATTCTGCCTAGCCAACACAGCATATGAACGAACCCACAGCCGAACAATAGTCCTTGCCCGAGGGTTACAAGTAATTTTCCCGTTAACAGCAGTCTGATGATTCATCGCCAACCTGGCCAACCTAGCACTACCACCACTACCAAACCTCATGGGAGAACTTATAATCATCACAACATTGTTTAACTGATCTCCCTGAACAATCGTTCTTACCGGGCTGGGAACACTAATTACAGCCAGCTACTCCCTATATATATTCCTCATGTCACAACGAGGCCCAACACCAAACCACATCACAGGACTCCAACCATTCCACACCCGAGAACACTTACTAATAACCATACACTTAATCCCCATTATCCTACTAGTAACAAAGCCAGAACTCATATGAGGATGATGCTACTGTAAGTATAGTTTAGCTAAAATATTAGATTGTGATTCTAAAGACAGGTGTTAAAACCCCCTTACTCACCAAGGAAGAACAGAAAATAGTAAGCACTGCTAATTCTTACGCCCCAGGGTTAAAATCCCTGGCTTCCTTGCGCTCCCAAAGGATAACAGCTCATCCGTTGGTCTTAGGAACCAAAAACTCTTGGTGCAAATCCAAGTGGAAGCTATGACACTAATCATACACTCGTCTCTCCTCCTAACCTTTCTCATCCTACTACACCCACTACTTACCACACTTAAACCCAACCAACAAGAATCCAACATAGCAGAAACTACTAAGACCGCCATTAGCTCCGCATTCTTCATCAGCCTCCTGCCACTTACAATTTTTCTAACCCAAGGAACAGAAAGCATCGTAACAAACTGACAATGAATAAATACCCAAACATTTGACGTAAACATCAGCTTTAAATTCGACCACTACTCCTTAGTTTTTATCCCAATCGCCCTATACGTCACCTGATCAATCCTCGAGTTTTCACTATGATACATACACTCTGACCCCAACATTAACCGGTTCTTCAAATATCTACTAGTATTCCTAGTAGCTATGATTATCCTAGTCTCAGCTAATAACATCTTTCAACTATTCATTGGCTGGGAAGGAGTAGGAATTATATCGTTCCTCCTCATCGGGTGATGATATGGCCGGGCAGATGCTAACACAGCAGCCCTTCAAGCCGTTATTTACAATCGAGTAGGAGACATCGGACTAATTATAACCACAGCTTGGTTCGCAATAAACCTTAACTCCTGAGAAATTCAACAAATCTTAACACTATCAAAAGACTTTAACATAACATTTCCCCTAATTGGGCTCATCTTAGCAGCAACAGGAAAGTCCGCCCAATTCGGCCTCCACCCTTGACTTCCAGCCGCCATAGAGGGCCCTACCCCAGTATCTGCCCTACTACACTCAAGCACTATAGTTGTTGCAGGAATCTTCCTACTAATCCGTTTTCACCCCCTCACAGAAAATAACCAGCTGGCATTAACCACCTGCCTATGCCTTGGAGCACTAACCTCACTATTCGCAGCCACCTGCGCCCTCACCCAAAATGATATCAAAAAAATTGTGGCTTTCTCAACATCAAGCCAGCTAGGCCTAATAATAGTTGCAATTGGATTAAACCAACCACAACTAGCATTCCTCCATATCTGCACCCATGCCTTCTTCAAAGCCATGTTATTCCTATGCTCAGGTTCAATTATTCATAGCCTAAACGACGAACAAGACATCCGAAAAATAGGAGGCCTATTTAATACCATACCCACCACCTCTGCCTACTTCACAATCGGCAGCCTAGCCTTAACAGGAACCCCCTTCCTAGCAGGATTCTTTTCAAAAGACGCAATCATTGAAGCCCTAGGTACCTCCTATCTTAACGCCTGAGCCCTAACCCTAACACTAATTGCTACATCATTCACTGCAGTTTATAGCTTCCGTCTAGTATACTTCGTAATCATGGGAGCCCCACGATTTCTACCCCTATGCCCAATTAACGAAAACAATCCACTAGTAATTAACCCCCTCAAACGACTTGCCTGAGGAAGCATCACCGCGGGACTTATCATCACCCAAAACCTCACACCAGTAAAAACACCAATCATAACAATACCCGCCCCCCTAAAAATAGCAGCCCTCCTAGTAACAATTATAGGCCTATTAACAGCCATAGAACTGGCTAATATAACAAGTAAGCAAGTAAAAATTACCCCAACAATTCGTACACACCACTTCTCAAACATACTAGGATTCTTCCCCATAACCGTACATCGAATTGTTCCAAAACTTAAACTTATCCTAGGACAATCAGCCGCTACCCAACTTGATAAAACATGACTCGAAGCAATTGGGCCAAAAGGCCTAGCATTAACACAAAAGAACATGGCAAAAGCTACAAATAATATCTCACGAGGAATAATTAAAACATACCTAACCATCTTCCTCCTAACCCTAATCTTAACCACCACCCTAGTACTTCTTTAAACCGCTCGTAACGTCCCACGACTTAAGCCACGAGTAAGCTCTAATACAACAAGCAAAGTCAAAAGCAACACCCAAGCACAAATAACTAGCATACCCCCACCAAACGAGTACATCACGGCCACCCCACTTATATCGCCACGCGACACAGAAAACTCTTTCAACCCGTCTACAACCGCCCATGAGCCTTCATATCAACCCCCTCAGAATACCCCCGCCATTAACCCAACCCCTAACAAATAAACTAAAACATAACCCAACACAGAACGACTTCCTCAAGCCTCTGGGAAAGGCTCAGCAGCTAAAGCTGCCGAATAGGCAAAAACCACGAGCATCCCCCCTAAATAAATCAAAAAAAGAACCAGCGATAAAAAAGAACCCCCATGGCCCACCAAAACCCCACACCCAACCCCAGCCGCAATTACTAAACCAAATGCAGCAAAATAAGGCGTAGGATTAGAAGCAACAGCAACTAAACCCGCAACCAGAGCCATCAATAACAAGGACATAAAATAGGTCATAATTCCTGCCCAGACTTCAACTGAGACCAATGATTTGAAGAACCACCGTTGTTGTTCAACTACAGGAACTATCCCATGGCAAGCCTACGAAAAACACACCCCTTAATTAAAATTGCTAACGACGCACTAGTTGACCTACCAGCACCATCCAACATTTCAGCATGATGAAACTTCGGATCCCTCCTAGGACTATGTTTAGCTACTCAAATTTTAACTGGCCTATTCCTGGCCATACACTACACCTCAGATATCTCAACCGCATTTTCATCAGTAACCCATATTTGCCGGGACGTAAATTACGGCTGACTAATCCGTAACATCCACGCCAACGGAGCATCATTCTTTTTCATCTGCATCTACATACACATCGCCCGAGGCCTCTATTACGGATCCTACCTCTACAAAGAAACTTGAAACATTGGCGTAATCCTCCTCCTGCTAGTTATAATAACAGCTTTCGTCGGCTATGTCCTCCCATGGGGCCAAATATCCTTCTGAGGCGCCACAGTTATTACAAACCTCCTATCTGCTGTACCGTATATAGGAGATATACTAGTCCAATGAATCTGAGGCGGATTCTCAGTTGATAACGCAACACTAACACGATTCTTCGCATTCCACTTCCTACTACCATTTATTATTGCCGCCGTAACCATTCTTCACCTTCTATTCCTCCACGAAACAGGATCAAACAACCCAATCGGGCTAAATTCAGACGCAGACAAAATCTCCTTCCACCCATACTTTTCATACAAAGACTTACTCGGGTTTGTACTAATACTTCTGGCCCTTATACTACTAGCTCTATTCTCCCCAAACTTACTAGGAGACCCAGAAAACTTTACCCCCGCTAACCCCTTAGTTACACCTCCACACATTAAACCAGAATGATACTTCCTATTCGCTTACGCCATCCTACGATCAATCCCAAACAAACTCGGAGGTGTCCTTGCATTACTATTCTCTATCTTAGTACTAATAGTAGTACCACTTTTACATACCTCCAAGCAACGGGGACTAACATTCCGCCCCCTCACTCAATTCCTATTCTGAACCCTAGTGGCAGATATAATTATCTTAACATGAATTGGGGGTATACCAGTAGAACACCCATTTATTATCATTGGACAAATCGCATCCGTCTTATACTTCGCACTGTTCCTAGTCTTTATCCCACTAGCAGGATGACTAGAAAACAAAGCACTAGAATGAGCTTGCCCTAGTAGCTTAGTCCAAAAGCATCGGTCTTGTAATCCGAAGATCGGAGGTTAAATTCCTCCCTAGCGCCCAGAAAAGAGAGATTTTAACTCCCACCACTGGCTCCCAAAGCCAGAATTCTAAACTAAACTATTTCCTGAGGAAGCAGACCACCCCTTATGGTCTAATACAAATATATGTAATCTTACAGTAATGTATTATTACATGTATGTATTATCACCATGCCATTATTTTGACCATAAAGCAAGTACTAAATATTAAGGTATTGCATAAGCATAATATTAAGACTCACAAACCCATTGTTTGAACCCGGGTAATATATTAATCCCTTAAAATTTGTCCTCAAATTTTTCCTTGAAATAATCAACTAAAATCCCACTTAAACATTTTAATGTAGTAAGAGACCACCAACTAAATTATATAAAGGTACATCATGCATGATAGAATCAGGGACAACAAATGTGGGGGTCGCACAATATGAACTATTACTGGCATCTGGTTCCTATTTCAGGAACATAACTGTATTATCCCACCCTCGGATAATTATACTGGCATCTGATTAATGGTGTAGTACATATGTCTCGTTACCCACCAAGCCGAGCGTTCTTTTATATGCATAACGTATTTTTTTTTGGTTTCCTTTCATCTGGCATCTCAGAGTGCAGGCTCAAAATATTAATCAAGGTTGAACATTTTTCTTGAATGAAACGATGAAATGTTAATTATTAAAAGACATAACTTAAGAATTACATTCTTCTAAATCAAGTGCATAACATAATTATCTCTTGTTCAACTTATCCTTATATACGCCCCCTTGGTTTTTGCGCGACAAACCCCCCTACCCCCCTACGCTCAGCAGATCCTGTTATTCTTGTCAAACCCCGAAACCAAGAAGGACTCAAGAACGTATGAGCCAACATAGTTGAAATGTGAATTGGCATCCCATTATATATATATATATATATATATATGCACCAATTTTTTTATTTATGCCCACCCACCAATTACCTAAAAACCCCTACCAAAAATTTATAAAAAACAACCCAACACTAAATATTCTAACATATTAATCA